AACAACACGAAAACTTTGTTATTAATGATTCCCTTTCTTTATCGGGATCGGAACTAAGAAAAATGGTTGGGACAACAAACATCCATCTTGTTCGTACTTTGGATACCCATATAACCATCGAAGATTGTTGAAGTGACTAATTCCTGGAAATTAAGGAGCGTTGAGAACAAAGAAATTGTTGAAGTTTACTTTTTTATCTAGTACGAACACGCTTGATATTAAGAAAAGATCTTTTGCAAGAGGGTTGGCTAGAGATTTCTTGTAAAAACATTAGCCCCGCTCAGTTCATAATGACAATATTTCGACCTTTTTTTATTCCATGGATTATTCTCATTATGCACATAAAGGAGGAGCCGTATGAGATGGAAATCTCATGTACGGTTTTGGAACGGAGAATTCTTTGAATCGAATGACGACCGTAACGGATGTCGGCTCAATCCGAAGGAAATTATGCGGAGGCCTTACAGAATTATTATGAAGCTATGCGACTAGAAATTGATCCCTATGATCGAAGTTATATACTCTATAACATAGGCCTTATCCACACAAGTAACGGAGAACATACAAAAGCTTTAGAATATTATTTTCGAGCACTAGAACGAAACCCGTTCTTACCACAAGCTTTTAATAATATGGCTGTGATCTGTCATTACGTGCGACTATCTCCACTATAGAAATAAAAAAGGAAAGAAAGAGCAAATACGCTAGTAAATAAAATACTAGAAAAAAAAATAGGCTTTCTACATATTGCATCGTCCAAAAAACGATTTTTATCAGCTGTAACAAAAAAAATAAACTTCATAGAAGTCGAAATATGAAGAAATATATATGCCTAGATACTTTATTCTATGGATAAAAAAGATCTAATTGATAGAGGAAGCGCCGTAAAGATCAATTAGCGAGGTTTTGGGCCGATACAATAAATACGAACTGCTTATTTATGTCATGATATGAGATAAAAATTAGGAATCAACTTATGTAATAGAGCCGATCCCCTAAGTTATTGAGCAGCGGTGTAGCATCAGATCCCAAAGACAGTAAGTCTTTTTTATGAGGAAGAAGTCTTTTTCAAGGATTCTATATAAATTTCTATATGATATGAAACCGAGATAGTTACCTTTCAGAAAAATCTAACGGACGATCGTCCCGAAATGCTTATGCTTTATTTTTCTGAAGGTGGGAGAAAAGATAAAACTTATTATTAAATGAATTGAATCCAAATTAAAGTTTGAAACTCATGTAATTAACCCCTTTTGGTTAACCCGAGACAAATCGATAGATCTATGAGAAATCTCATTCAATTGGATATGATATATGGTAGGATAAAAAAATGGGACACCAAAAGAATTGACTGCCGAGCCGTATGAGGTAGGAAACTCTCAAGTACGGTTCTAAGGGAAGGAATTGAACCGCCTATTTCGACCGGGGAGAACAGGCCATTCGACAGGGGGATTCTGAAATAGCGGAGGCTTGGTTCGATCAAGCCGCTGAGTATTGGAAACAGGCTATAGCGCTTACTCCTGGTAATTATATTGAAGCGCAGAATTGGTTAAAGATCACGAGGCGTTTCGAATAAGAACAAGAGCTCTCTGTTTATTGTTTATTTATTATTTCTGTTTATTTATTGTTTTAGGATTAGAAATACGAATTAGAAATTCGAAAATTCTATTACTATTTAATTCTATTCTTATTCTTTCTATTAAATCCATTATAATTTAATTTAATTAAATAAATTACCTTAACTTAACATTTAAATTATATTATTAAATTTGATTTTCTATTCAATTTGAATATTTAAATAGTCAAAAATAGGAATTTAATTGTAGTAAAAAATATGAATTTAATTGGAATTGTTAATTGTTTGTTTTTGTTGGACCCATCGGTCAAATAAAGGGGGTTCTCTCTCTGGGAAAAATCAATCAAAGAATTTCATTATATCCTTTCTAAAAGCGTTCTATTTCGTTTGATATTTCGTAAGGATAAGTAATACACGGATATAGCAAAATGAAATATATATTTCATTTTCTGCTTCTATTAAAACTAATAAAACCCCCTCAAATGACTAAATATCGATCTGGAGTATCCCTTAGTTATCCCTTAGTAATGAATGCTCACGTGATTTGGGATAGAGTAATATTGTTTGTTCTATCTATGTAAGACAAAAAAAAACTCCATCTCGGAACTTCTAATACTTCTAATTAAGATATGAATACAATACACTGGTTGCACAAAAAAATTGTTTTTGCACCAATGTAAGTAAATGTAAGTAAAGTCCGAAAAAGGTTTTATAAGATTAAAAAGGTCCGTTGAGCGCCTCATGGATATGTCATAATAGATCCGAACACTTGCCCCGGATCGACTTCCAGATCATAATTGCTCTAGTGAATAACTAAAGAAAAAATAGATAATAAGATAGATGAGAGATAGAAGAGAAAGAAACTAATTATAAGCATCTCTCATAGGTTCACTAATTACTTGACTGTTGGCGGGTCTCTTTGTA